GAAGAATTTATACCTTCCAATCTTTTCTTTTTTCTAGTATGTAAATAAATTGCGAATATGGTCCAAGTAATAAACGCCCAAGTTTCCTTTGGATCCCAATTCCAATATGATCCCCAGGCCTCATTAGCCCATACTGCTCCCGAAAGAATACCTATGGTTAAAAAGATAAAACCTAGACTAATAATACGATAACTCCAACGATCCAATTGTTGAATACATTGAGACCTGTAATAATTTCTATAAGAAGGAAAAGAAGTGTTTCGTAAAACATTGTTTCTTTCGTTCATGTATTTGATCTCAGCAAAAGAAAATGACTCATTAAAAAAAAGATTATTGTTCTTACCAATCTTTCTTATTATGACTTTTCGAAATGTAATGACTAAAAGAGCTACTGATAATAATGATCCACATAAAAGAGCTGCATAGCCCAATACCATCATACTTACGTGCATCATTAACCAATGCGATTGTAGAGCGGGTACTAATATTCCGAATTCATGCAGTTCGGTTAAAAGACCCGAAGTCGCAAAGCCTTGGGTAAAAATAACACTTGGTGCTATTATTGTGCTTAAATGGTTTTTAAGCTTTTTAAAACCAAAACCTGGAATTATATGAAAAATGGAAAAACCCCATGAAAGAAAGATTACCGATTCATATAAATCACTTAATGGTAAATGGCCCGAAAAAATCCAACGAGTAACTAATAATCCCGTTATACAAAAAAAAGTTACTATCATGCCTTTTTCGGACGAATCATATAGTACTACGATTTCATTGACTAATAAGGTTAGCAAACGAATTGCAATTACAATTGATACGACCGAAAACGATATATGAGTTAATATATGCTCTAAAGTTGAAAATATCATATAAAAAAAAAAAGATCTCCTAATTATATGAACGGAAATCGGGAATTGAATTCATTATAGGACTTACTCTTTTAGAAAATAAGATGCCATGCCGCCACTCGGACTCGAACCGAGATGCTCTAGCACTGCTTCCTAAGAGCAGCGTGTCTACCGATTTCACCATAGCGGCTTGCTCGAAATCATAATAAACGATTTTTAGTCAATCGTCGAGATTGAAATTGAAAGAGTCGATTCAAATGCAATATTTCTTTCCGAAATATCAAATTTCGGAAAGAAATATTGCATTTCAGAAACCGAAACATTAAAGAATTTTAATTAAAAAAGCCAATTCCAAAACAAAATGAGGTCAATTTTCTATTGAACAGTTCAAAACATTAACAAATACAAATTTTTACTTATATCTTATCTCATTTTGATTTTTAGTTTGTATAAAAATATCTATAAGATATATAAACTAAAAAAAAACTATCCAAAAAAATCAAAATGAATATATTAATATATAATATAAAATTAATATATAATATAAAATAGAAAAGACCAAAAAACCAATAATCCTCAAAAAATTTCAATATATATACGAAACTCTTTTTTGAAATTAGACTATTCTTTGAGTCCAGCTAATTCAGATTATTCCAATGTTTGTATTTGTTGCACAAAAAAACTTTTGGAGTTCCCCGTAGAAAGAGATTTCGCTAACGAAAAAGCTTTCAATGCTACCCAATATCCCTTCTTCTTCCAAATTGTTTTCCGAATCCTTTTTTTTGATATAGAAGTGCGTTTTTTTGGAGCTGCCATTCCAAAATTAGACTAGTTTGTTTATTGCTATAGTTGGATGTGAAAGACATCTATTGTTCAAAATGAATTGTTCTTTAATTAGATTAGACATATATCTATCTTATCTATTTGTTTTTCTAAATTACACTATTCTACTCCTTTTCATAAGGAATGTGGATATGTAAAAATAACATAGTCTTTTTTTTTTTTCCTAATAATCGTTTATTTATGTAATTCTTACAAAAAAACTATCCTTTTATATTATATATCGTTCTATTTTCGTCATATTGGATTTATACATGGAATAAAATACATCAAAAAGTTTAAGAACCCAACCCTTATCTTTATCCCGGTTACTTGGTCGTTAAAAAGATACATGATTTTATTAAAAAATCATGTATCTTAATTCCTTTTTTTCTATCTAAAGTAAACTGTTGAATATCATAACCTTTTTTACAAAAAAGATATATGTCTTTTTCTTGGAATGGAAAATAATAAATTAGTGCCAAAACAAATTAATGATTCGGAATCAAAAACTACAAAAAAATTCTTATCTTTTTGAATCAGATGGATTATTTTTTTTGATTCATATCAAAATAAACTAATATTTTGAGTTTTGGTGTAATTTTTTATCCCCACTCTCTGGATCTAAATTATTGTATAATAATAATTTCAAAATTTGAATTTCTTAATATTCTTTTAATATTCTATTAATATCTAAAGGTTCATATTAATATTAAAATAAAAAAAAAAGTTTATTTTTCACTAGTAATTTGGTCATATCATTTGACCCATTTTCACTTCGTACTTTCAACTATTGGAAATATTGGACAAAAATTCAGAATAATGAACAGTAG